AGATAGATAGATAGATAGAATTATAGTAATACTAAGTAATACTAAATTATAGTATTAAATATGGTATATAGTAAATATTATACTATCATTTATAATTTATATTATAGTTATAGTAATAGCAAATTGTAAATTTCAATTTATAATTTTTTTGTAAATGACCCAAAATGAATAGGTATGGAAGCTATAATTGTAAACCACGATCGAATCTATGGAAGCATTGGTTTATACATTCCTGTTAGTTTCAACTTTAGGAATAATCTTTTTCGCTATCTTTTTTCGAGAACCACCTAAAGTTCCAACTAAAAAAATGAAATGATTTTTCATTATCTCCATGGAAGTAATGAGCCCCCCAATATGAATATGGGGGGCTCATTACTTCAACTAGTCCCCATGTTCTTCGAAGGGATCTCTTAATTTTTGTGAGGGTTGCCCAAAAGCGGTATATAAGGCGTACCCAGTAAAGCTTACAAGTAAACCGGATATGGAGATGGCGACTAGGGTTGCTGTTTCCATTTTTCGATAATTTCAAGACCACAATGTCGTTTATTTACAACTAAAACGGAAGGATATACAAAGTCAACAGATTTCAACTCATGATGAAAGAGGATTTATGGCTACAAAAACCGTTGAGAGTAGTTCTAGATCTGGGCCAAGACGAACTAACGTAGGGAATTTATTGAAACCATTGAATTCGGAATATGGAAAAGTAGCTCCAGGATGGGGGACTACACCACTTATGGGGGTTGCAATGGCTCTATTTGCAATATTTTTATCTATTATTTTGGAAATTTATAATTCTTCCATTTTACTGGACGGAATTTCAATGAATTAGTTTATAAAAGTTTATAAAAACGGGAAGTCCTTATTTTTCAATAAATCAAAAAAAAAAGGATTATTTTACTTAAACTTACTTAATACTTCAACTTAAGATTGCTTAAGACTTGTATTTATAGACTATTCTGGTAGTTCGATCGTGAAATTTATTTGTTTCAATATTTCATTTCCGGAATATGAGCGTGTGACTTGTTATAATTGATCCTATTGATAATACAGAGAATGTACCTGTCATCTCTATCAAGATGATTCTACTTCGTCAGATATTTATTATAGTTTCTGGAGCACGGACTATATAGAATAGATCAATAAAAGAAATATTTGAAGAAATATTTGAACTATGATTCATACCTATTCTTCAGACCTCGCAAGCGGATGGAAATAGGCCTTTTCGAAATCAAATAAATTTTTCCTTTCAGTTTTGACCAAAAGAAAACTCTTTCTATAGCTATAGATATAGATTTTATTGAGTCATTACATTCATTGAATAAGTGATGATCAAATGGTTTTTACTCAGAGAAACTTTTAGTTTAGCTTTTGCTTTCTTAAATCATCGTGGTTCTAGTATGAATCTGAGGTTTCAATTGATTCATAGGGTCTCAACAAGAGAATTCTTATCAAATAATATCAAATAAAGTAAAAAAAAAAAAAAAGATAGGTAAGAGAAGATTCAAGAGGCCTGTTATAATTAACATAAAGAAAGATGGAGGAGCCAACTTGAGATTGTATTTCTTGGCATTATCATCACAAAGAAGAGATTCCGGATTTTTCTTATTCTTACTTCGTATCTTTGGGTCAAATAGAGTGACGTGGCTAAGACCCAAGAAGTTTTGAACTATCTATTCCATATCCATTGAAACCAGTATTTGTGTGTTTCGGCTTGAGCCGTACGAGATGAAATTCTCATATGTGGCTCTCAGAGGGGGAGTCCTTCTTGGGTTACCTATCTCAATAAAGTATATGATTGGTTCGAAGAACGTCTCGAGATTCAAGCGATTGCAGATGATATAACTAGTAAATATGTTCCTCCTCATGTCAACATATTTTATTGTCTAGGCGGGATTACGCTTACTTGTTTTTTAGTACAAGTGGCTACGGGTTTTGCTATGACTTTTTACTATCGTCCAACTGTTACAGAGGCTTTTTCCTCTGTTCAATACATAATGACTGAGGCCAATTTTGGTTGGTTAATTCGATCAGTTCATCGATGGTCAGCAAGTATGATGGTTCTAATGATGATCTTGCACGTATTTCGTGTGTATCTTACGGGTGGGTTTAAAAAACCCCGCGAATTAACTTGGGTTACGGGGGTGGTTCTGGCTGTATTGACCGCATCTTTTGGCGTAACTGGTTATTCCTTACCTCGGGACCAAATTGGCTATTGGGCAGTAAAAATCGTAACAGGCGTGCCTGAAGCTATTCCTATAATAGGATCGTCCCTGGTAGAATTATTACGTGGAAGCGCTAGTGTGGGCCAATCCACTTTGACTCGTTTTTATAGTTTACATACTTTTGTATTACCTCTTCTTACTGCCGTATTTATGTTAATGCACTTCCCAATGATACGTAAGCAAGGCATTTCAGGTCCTTTATAGAAAAGGCAGATCATATATATTTGTAATTTATCATATAGGGGAGGAACAAAAATATTTAATTGCTACAAAACAAATATGTATTATTGAAAAATTAAGGCATGTTATTTGGATACTTCTCTTTAACTCTGAAGTATTGTATTGTTACGAATAGTTGAAGTATATTTTACTAAAAGAGGATGGATTATGGGAGTGTGTGACTTGAACTATTGATTGTTCCATGCGGATATATGATTTTTTCCGCCACGTTGGAATTCACAACCCAATGTGTCTCTGCATCCAACCATCAGGTCAATCCCCTTATGTAGCATAGGATAGGCCGGTTAGCTTGAGGAGAATCTTTTCTATGATTATACCCTAATCATGTTATGCATGAACAGGCTCCGTAAGATCCCTAGAATAAGTGATGTGGCATGATCCAATGTTCTATCTATTCCACTTTGTTTGATTTTTTTTATTCTAATTATAAAATTATAATTTATTAATTTATTAGTAATTAGATATTAGATTAGATAGATAGTATTTATTTGATTAATTTGATTTGATATTTGATAGTAATCTAATTATAGTATGTAGATGCATTCATTTCCTTTGCATCGACCCTGATCTATAATACTATCGGAGTGAAATAAGGGATCTAAAGAAGAACAGAGATTAGACTTTATTAATAATAAGTAAAAACTTTGTATTGTTGTATGTAAAAAAATCGAGATTTTTTGGGGATAAATAGCAAACAAAAGACATGAGATAATCCAAAAAGCACTTGATCATTATCGAATTTGTAAGCCTGCTTGGATATGGAGCATTTCTTTGCCAGAACTGAATTCTTTGCAATGAGCAATGAATCGTTGCAACCCGGGGAAATGGAATTTCATAAATCTTTTCTTACATAGAGTCATTCTACATTGTATATGTAGATATCTATGATATGAAATATAGATTCTCTATGTACCCATTTATGTTCTATGGATCTATTTCTGTCATTCTTTTGATTCTTGTGCTCGAGCCGGATGATAAAAAATTATCATGTCCGGTTCTTTTGGGGGATGGATCCTTAAGAATTCACCTATCCAAATAACAAAGAAACCTGATTTGAACGATCCTGTATTAAGAGCTAAATTGGCTAAGGGTATGGGGCATAATTATTATGGAGAACCTGCATGGCCCAATGATCTTTTATATATTTTTCCAGTAGTAATTCTAGGCACTATTGCATGTAATGTAGGCTTAGCAGTTCTAGAGCCGTCAATGATTGGTGAACCGGCAGATCCATTTGCAACTCCGTTGGAAATATTACCCGAATGGTACTTCTTTCCCGTATTTCAAATACTTCGTACAGTACCAAATAAGTTATTGGGTGTTCTTTTAATGGTTTCAGTACCAATAGGATTATTGACAGTACCCTTTTTGGAGAATGTCAATAAATTCCAAAATCCATTTCGTCGTCCAGTAGCTACAACAGTCTTTTTGATCGGTACTGCAGTAGCTCTTTGGTTAGGTATTGGAGCAACATTGCCTATTGAGAAATCCCTAACTTTAGGTCTTTTTAAAATTGATTAAACCGTGAAATGCCAGGACATAGGTATCTAAGGAAGATCCCGTTCTGGATCTTCCCTAGATACATCAATCAATTTTAGAATCTTATTTATGATCTATATCCGCAAATATATGGATCGTGCCGTAGATTCAAAACTCATTCTATTCTTTTTTCTTTAGAAAAACTAAAAAATTTTATAATTCCAACGGATTTAAAATTAACACTTTTTCTTAGGTAAATTGATTGAAAAATGCTTCTGTAGAGTGCCCAATATCTGTTTTACATCTTCTATGCGAAAATAGTCTATTTTCATAAGATCCTCTTGACTATGACTCAAAAGGTCCAATAATGTATGTATATTGGACCTTTTGAGACAATTATAGGCCCTGGAAGGCAATTCTGATTGGTCAATAAAAATACATGTTAATGGAATTCGTTTTTTGTTTTTCTTTAAATCAGTGAATTTGTCTTGAAAGGAAAAAGGGGGTAGATTCGATCTATTTTCATTTTCCTCGAAATTCATGTCCTTTTTTTCTGCATGTAGAAAGGGAATCAATAAATCAATCAAATTACGAGAAGCTTCATAAAGTGCTTCTTTAGGAGTTAAACTTCCATTCGTCCATACTTCTAGAAAGAGTATTTCTTGTTTTTCATTCCCATTCCCGTAAGAATGAATACTATGATTCGCATTTAGAACAGGCATGGATACAGTATCTATAGGATAACTTCCATCGTGAGATTCGTTTGTAGATTTCATATGATATCCGCGATCTCTCTTGATTTGTAATTCAATACACAAATCAATTGGTTCTGTCAGGTTAGCTATATGCTGTGTCGTGTCAACTATTTCTACAGAAGGTGGTGAGATGATATCTTGAGCGGTTATGTATTTTGGACCTCTGACGCAAATGGATGCGTCCCTAACTCCATAGAGATTACTTTTCAATACAATTTCTTTCAAATTTATTAAAATATCATGTACTGATTCTTCAATACCTACTATCGTAGAATATTCGTGCAGCACATTCTCAGATGTTGCACGTGTGATAAATGTTCCTTCTATTTCGCCAAGTAAAGCCCTTCGCATGGCAATACCTACGGTATCGGCTTGACCTTTCATAAGCGGGGACAGAACGAAACGACCATAATAAAGGCGCTTGCTGTCTACTCTTGATTCAACACATTTCCACTGTAGTGTTCGAGTGGATCCTGCTACTTCTTCTAGAACCATACTATTATTTTTATTTTCTTTATGATTATTGGATCGGATCATTGACTCATTTATTTTTCTTAGAATCTCTTGAATTCTTATTTCTACACACGTCTTTTTTTAGGGGGGCGACATCCATTATGTGGCATGGGTGTTACATCACGTACGAAACTTAATAGTATTCCGCTTCTACGAATGGCTCGTAATGCCGCATCTCTTCCGAGACCTGGACCCTTTATCATAACTTCTGCTCGTTGCATACCCTGATCCACTACTGTACGAATAGCGTTGAGTGCTGCTGCTTGAGCAGCATAAGGTGTTCCTTTTCTTGTGCCTCTGAATCCAGAAGTCCCCGCGGAAGCCCAAGAAACTACCCGACCTCGTACGTCTGTAACAGTTACAATAGTATTGTTGAAACTCGCTTGAACATGAATAACTCCTTTCGGTATTCGACGTTCATTCTTATGTGAACCAATACGTGCATTCTTACGTAAACCAATTTTTGCTATAGGTTTTGTCATATTTTATTATCTCATATTCATAAGAATAAAAAAAAAAAATAAAAAATAAGGAAGAATCAGAAATATACAGAAAGATACGCGGAATATCCATTTTATATGAAAACTGATTCTTTTTTCTTTCTTTTTACATGTACATGGGTTTTTTTTTTCTTTTTAGAAAGTTCTTTATTTAGAACTTGAGAAGAATTATCCCTGTCTCTGTTTATGTCTCGGATTGGAACAAATTACTATAATTCGCCCGCGCCTACGGATCAGTCGACATTTTTCACAAATTTTACGAACAGAAGCCCTTATTTTCATATTTTTTATTCCTTACCTTCATTCTTAATCTATTTTTTTGGAAACAAAAATTAGTTTTTTTTTTCGAATTATACCCCTACGAGAGGGATGTTTAAAAGAATGATCTAATCGTTCGAATCTTTTTTTCGAAGTCTATAAATTATGCGTCCCCTGGTTGAATCATAACGACTCATTTCTATTTTTACTCTATCTCCGGGTAGTATACGTATAAAACTGCGTCGGATTCTCCCTGAAATATAACCTAGAATTAGATCTTGATTATCTAATCGAACTCGAAACATACCGTTGGAAAGTGACTCAGTAATTAAACCCTCATGAATCAATTTTTGTTCTTTCATTTCAGATAACCCCCTTTAAGTATCAACTACTAGAGGAAGAGTTCTATAATTCTATAATTCACTTCTCCTCTCTATTTTACAAATAGATAAATAGTAAATTCGAGAGAGTATTAAGTTACCGCAGGAGAATCACCATATATAACACAAAATTTCTCCTCCAATTTTTGCTAGTCGAGCTTCTCGATCTGTCATTATACCTCGAGCAGTAGAAAGAATTATAATCCCCATTCCGCCTAAAATCTTAGGAATTCGTTGATAGTTGGAATAAATTCGTAGACCGGGTCGGCTGATACGCTTTAAAATAATTTTATTCCCTTTCCTAGTCTTTCTATGTCGTAAGGTTAAAACAAAGAATTTTTTTTTACTTTCTTGATGTTTTCGAACGTTTTCAATAAAACCTTCTCGTAAAAGTATTTTAACAATATTTTTAGTGATATTAGTAGATGCTATTTGAACCCTTCCCTTTTTATCCATGTCAGCATTTCTTATAGAAGTTATTATATCGGCAATAATGTCCCTACCCATGACGAATTATAGTTATTGGTGCCTCCTCATTTTTGATATAATCAACATGCTTTTTTTGTTTTAGTTTAATTTTTTTCTTTTTTATTTTTTATTGAATTTTTTTTATTATTAAATTATAATTTCTTTTAATTAAAAGTATATGCATGAGACACGATCTATTAATTGGATCTATTTCAGATATTCGAATTCATGGAAAATAGAATTTAAATTCTAGAATTATATATTCTATTCTATATCTATACTATGATATAAATATGATATAACTAGTAACTAGAAATAAAAATAGGAATGAATATACTATAAAATAGTATAATTTAATATATTAATATATATAAATATAAAATATAAATAGTCGAATAATAATAATTAATATAATAATTAATATAATAATTATAATAATATATAATATAGAGTATATAATATAGAGAAAGAGAATAGAAATATAAAATCAAGTATGTCCTATTTTAACCTACTAGTCTGATTTATAAGACTTCGGGTGCTAATGAAACTATTTTAGTGAAATTCAACTGTCTCAATTCCCGAGCAATCGCACCAAAAATTCTAGTTCCTTTTGGATTTCCTTCTTTATCAATGATAACCGCTGCATTGTCATCATATCGTATTATCATGCCATTGTCACGTTTGAGTTCTTTACACGTGCGTACAATCACAGCTCTAATAACTTCTGATCTTTCTAGAGGCATGTTGGGCACTGCTTCTTTGATTACAGCAACAATAACATCGCCAATATGAGCATATCGTTGATTACCAGTTCCTATGATTCGAATACACATCAACTCTCGAGCTCCGCTGTTATCCGCTACATTTAAAAGGGTCTGAGGTTGAATCATATCATTTTTTTTTTTTTATCTCTTATTTCAATGCAAGGGACAAGGGAAAAAAGAAATATTGTCTGTCCAGAGATAAAGAAATCCGCGTTTGTTTTTTCATTCTCAATACACCTTTACTTACTTTTGTTTACCTATCCTGATCCTGAAATAACAAATTGAGTTCGTATAGGCATTTTGCATGCAGTTATTTTCATAGCTGCTTTGGCTACAGTTTCTGATACTCCACTTATTTCATAAAGTATTCGGCCCGGTTTAACAACGGATACCCAATATTCGGGGGATCCCTTCCCCGAACCCATACGTGTTTCCATAGGTCTTACTGTAACAGGTTTGTCGGGAAAAATACGTACCCATACCTTTCCACCACGACGTGCATATCGTGTCATTGATCTTCGCCCTGCTTCTATTTGTCTAGCTGTGATCCAAGCAGGTTCAAGTGCCTGAAGAGCATATCTTCCGAAACAAATATGATTGCCTCGGCAAGATATTCCCTTCATTCTACCTCTATGTTGTTTACGAAATCTGGTTCTTTTTGGGTCATAGTTGATGGTTGTTTCTGAATTCCATCTCTACTGCAGAACCGGACATGAGAGTTTCTTCTCATCCAGCTCCTCGCGAATCACTAGACGTGTTTGTTTATGGATAATGCTTATTTCTTTGACTTTTAAAAAATTTTATAAAGTATTTAACTTTACCTCATATTGAATCATCCAAAAAGTCATACAATAAATGAAAAATAAATGAAATATAAATTGAAATAAAAAAAAATATATAAAAAGAAAAAATATAAAACAAAAGGTTACGCGGGCGAATATTGACTCTTTTCTCTTTTATTTGTAGGGTCATTTTATGACTAGTCAGAAGAAATCTATGTTATTCTTGGTTCATTCCGCCATCCTACCCAATGAATCATTAGGATTGATTCTTTTTCAATCAAATCCTATGTAGTCACAGGTTCCATCGTTCCCATAGCTTCTCCATTAATGCTTAGGCCTGAACTCTGCAATGGAGCTCCCAACAAAATCAGTTATTTGTTTCTGAGTCAATCTCCTCAGTTTTCTTAACCCGAAGCTCGATTCAATTATTCATCTATGTTTCTATTATTTATATCCTTATTCTATCTTATTATTTATTTATCTATCTTATTAGATAGATAATCTCTATATTGATTAGATTATTATTATTTAGTAATTATTTATATTTAGATTCTTGATTATTATGATCATATATTCATTCTATTTTTTATTATTTTTATATTATTCTTATTATATTATTATATTATATTTATTATTTATTATTATATTTATGTTATATTTATATTTTATATGTATTTATATGTATAATATTTTATTATTTATTATTTATTTATTATATTAATATTAAATATTAAAATATTAAATATTATTAAATATTATAATAATAATAAATAATAATAATATATTATATATATTATTATTATATTTTATTATATTTTATATTTTATTATATTTGATTTGATATTTTTGATATTATAGATATTATAATTTATATTTTTATTATTTTCTTTATATTTTTTATATTTATTGTATATTGATGTTGATGCTTTATCACACTGCCTTTTTTTATGGGGTGATTTTTCATAAACCATACATATTGGAATCATATATCATTGAGATCTTTATTCTCTCTTTCTATCATCCTTTCATTTTTCCACATCCCTTCTTTTTTTTTTTCAGAATTTATAATTCGATTTATTTTTTATGAAAAAAATTTCAGTTGCTATAACTATATGATCGATTCAGTCATATAATGACTGTTTCTTGGGATCTCGACAATACGAAGCAATAAGTTGGTTATTAGTTTTGAGTTTTTTTAGTTTTGATCGTTACTAAGTTTATAGTGGGGTCATCTTTTTTTTGTAATCTCAACTCTAAATAAAAAACTAAAACTAACGAGTCACACACTAAGCATAGCAATTATACGAAACCTAAATTAAAGAGTAAATCGAATTTTTATTCAACCTTATAGAATTATAATTGTTTGTTTTTCTATTGCTCAGCAGAATGGCGAGATAAGTAAAGGTCCATTATTCTTATTCTTGGTTTACAAATACCCAAATTTTTATGCCTAAGACTCCATAGATAGTTCTAATTGTATGGGAACAGTGATCAATTTTAGCCCGAATTGTTTGTAAAGGAACCCTACCTTCTCTGATCCATTCGACACGTGCAATCTCTTTTCCGTCGATACGCCCTGCGATTTGTACTTGAATTCCTTTTGTATCCGTTTGTTCAGTTAATTCAATAGCTTTCT